CCTAGTAAACTAAAGACGTCCTTTAATAACTATTTTATTTCAATCTTTTCTATATAAACCAAAAATTGAAGATTTAGTTACGATTAGAAATAAACTTTTCTATCTTTTTCCATGGATTTTTTATTCATACTTATAAAATTGGAAGTATTGATCCAATTCAAACAAACATTATGTTTCGCAATTAATTAAATAATCCAGTTTTTCAATTTATACTTGACCCTTGGATACAAATCACGAGAATGTATATTCTTCCTCGAACCTTTCATTGCGAGGTAAAGGATAAAATCCTTTTCAAAAATAAAGTTTCTGCTCGGAATAAGAATCAAACCGAGGAACCCCTTAACTATACAAGGGATTAATAAAACGAATCACACTTTTACCACTAAACTATACCCGCTACAATGCAATTATTGCATAAAAATGCACTTTTTGTCGAACAAGGCAATCCTACAAAAGCAAGGATAAGAAAAAAGTACTAGTAATTAAAGTAACTAAATAACAAGATAACTAGTAATTAAAGTAACTAAATAACAAGATAATAAGTTCTTTCAAGAATTTTGGACAGAACAGATAGCTCTCTATAAAATTATTTCTGTCATGAGGTTTAAAGGCATTGCACAATATTCTCTTTTTTCTTTGTTTTTTTATTTACTTTAAAAAACAAAGAAAAAAGAGAATAGTAATTAATATGAAATGAAACTTGGATTCTATATAATTTAATTCTATACCATAGATATGGAAATAGTCCGTTCTTATTTCAATAACAAATCAAGTATTTAAATCAAGTATTTATTAGTTAAACTAAAATTTTAAATAAAGCAAAATCATTTTATCGACGATTTTATTTGGAACAAAAACAAAAAGGGCCCGGCTAGGTACTGACCCGGCCAGGCCGTGAAAAGAAAATAAAAAAAAACTCTTTCGGAAAAGAGCTATTCTTCTTTTTTTTTTGTTCGAAATATCTCTTTTGAGCCGTTTCTTTATCTAAATAGGATTGCTTATCAAAGTTGTATATATTAAAGTTGTATATATCAATATCGTAAAATACTATTTGAATCGTAAAATACTATAATTAATATTTAATTTAAATTAATATTTAATTAAATTAAAATTTTTAATTTAATTTAATCATAGTAAAATAATATATCTAAAATAGATTAAGAAGGAATATAGATTAAGAAGGAATTTTGCAAGTATTCCATTTTGTGTAATGGAACTATCTAAGATAGTAATTATCTTTTTTTTTTCAATTCGGAGAGATGGCTGAGTGGACTAAAGCGTCGGATTGCTAATCCGTTGTGCGAGCTTTTCGTACCGAGGGTTCGAATCCCTCTCTTTCCGTTTCCATTGATAACTCGGTATTTTATTCTTCTTTCAAATTTCAACCCTTCGAACCCCTCCTTTTTTTTTTAACTTTAGCTTTTAATTTAAGATGTCCAATAGATAAAATACTAAGAAGGTTGAAAGATTAAGCAAGTAAAACCAAGGGCTTCTTTTTTTATTCTTCACGTCCAGGATTACGTCCTGGATCATTAGATAGGAATCCGAAGATGAAGAGAGAAACAAAAAATATTACTACTGTGTAAACAAAGAGTTTGAGAGTAAGCATTACACAATCTCCAAGATCATTTTTTTTTTTAAAAAAAAAAAAAAGAGAATAGATTCTCCATTTTTATACCACATATCCTATTTTGACACCAATAAATGAAAGGGTTTTCTAGAAATGAAAAAAAAAAACAAAGAATTTTCAGAAATTCATTTAGAAAAAGAGTCATCTTTTTCATTTCAAAAAATATCTTTCTTACCTTCACGGGGCCTTAAATAGGATTATTCAATAAATCAAAAAGAATCAGAATGAGGAAATGGCGTGATTCAGATTTATCCAAGTTGTTAAAAATTAGTTAAATTGAGAGTTCATACTATACTGTAAGACTTATCTGATCTTATCCATTGTTAGAACTTTTTTCGCCAATAAATCATGTTTAGGACAGTATGAAAAATTTCATCGAAAACTTACAGCAGCTTGCCAAACAAAGGCTAATAGAAAAAAGAGAAGGGGTATTACGGGCATAAAATCTACGATTGGGTTCAAAAAAGCATAGGCCTCAGGCAATTTGGCTAAGAAAAAACTACTCGAATAAAGGGCGGAATTAAGACAGATACAGATCAAACTAAAGATATTAAGCATAACAAACATTTTTTTATTGGACTTGGAGATAATTGTATTTTGATTGAGTTAATATAATAATATATTTATATTATTATTGATAATTGATATACGGTAAAAATGACGAAAGTAAGGTAGATCAAAAAATCCTCAATCAAAAATTTTTCTATTTTCTTTTGCGAATTGAAGAAATCATCCTTTCATACAATATCTTAATTGAATTATATGTAATGATCAATAAATTCAGTTTTATTCTATAGATAATTCTATATCTACACGTGTCCAAATCCCAGCAACAATAGAGTCCATAGATTTTTTGACTAGAATTGACGAATAACCAATACTAATACTAGTCTTTAGTAGTGTCGAACAGAAATCTAAATGGGGCGTGGCCAAGTGGTAAGGCAACGGGTTTTGGTCCCGGTATTCGGAGGTTCGAATCCTTCCGTCCCAGGAAATACCTATTCTGTCTATTTATATAGACATTATTAGAATAATGCAATAAAAGATTGTCTTTTTTAACTAATTTCTCTTTGAAAATAGAATATTGAATGAATAGAGTGTGATTCTTGTTTCTGATTTTTTAATCATTCCATTTTTTTCTGAATCATATTTTTTTCACCAATTGAGTTCAAATACATACAGACGGAGCTATATCGACTTATGATCTAAGTAAGGTAGGAACATAAATCACAACAGAAGAATTTGAAATAAATAAAAAAAAAAGTCAAATAAGGGGTTGAACGTATCCTTCACGGTATATTCATTCTCTTTGCTTTAAATAAAAATGATTGACCCTCCAGTCAAAGAAACTACGCGAAAATGAGGAAATGCTGAATGTCGTATTTTATTATCCTTCTATTTCGTTAATAAGTTTTTTTTTGAAAAAGATTTTTTATTTATTAATTTGAAATATTCAAAAGAGAATATTCCTAATTAAGTCCAATGACAATTGTTCAGTCTATCCGCTAGTGATTTTTTAGTTTTTAGTTTGAAATGAAAGAAAAAGAGCTTACGAAATTTTCCTTTCCATCAACCTTTTTATCCGCGCCCAATCTATGAAAAACAAATTCCATTTTTTCAATCTATATATATATATTTTTAATCGTGGATTTATTTATGATGATGAAATGCGATTCTTAGGAAAACCTTATTCAAATAGTGAGATTGGTATATGAGTCCGAGGTTTTCAATTAAATAACTATTTGAATCATTTCTTCTGACTATTTGATACTTGAAGAAGTCCGAGATCATTAAAAATATCCTATTAGTTTATTTGAAGATGGAATGTAGATTTAAGAAAAAGCACTTTTTATTCGTAATAGTTAGAAATTATGTATAAATTAATAAAGAAAATAAAAAATGCATTAAAATTTTATTCTTGAGAAGATTTCATTACTTGATTAGATCATATAAAAGAAGAAAATATATATATAGATTTCTATGAAACGATCGAACAAATGACTATTCATGATTCCCTAATGGAATCAATTACATACATATCAGTTCCAAACTAGAGAAATGTTATGGTAAAACTTCGTTTGAAACGATGTGGTAAAAAGCAGCGTGCGACTTGACAGACATAATCAGTTGTGGATTTTTACACCCACCATTTTTTATTTTATAGAAATGAAAGTGCTCTTGGCTCGACATCCTTTGTTCTGTTCCAGTAAAAACCCTCCTTTTTGTTGGGGTTAAATAATGTCAACAGTATTCAGTATTATATGATGTAGCTCGAGTAGAAAGTATTGATTCATTTCTAAGGGGCAAGGATCTAAGGTTAGTGCCAATTAATAAGTTGGAACAACTTCGTAAGGCAATTTTCGATCTAGTAGCAATCGAAAGGATCCAATTCAAGCAGGTTTCAAATAAAAAAAAAGGAAATTTTGTTGGAATTAGTGAAACTCTTTTGATCAAAAGTGTATCATGCGGAAATCGACCGTTCGTATGATTTTTTGATAGAAAGAAATCATAAAAAGGGGCATGTTGCTGTCATTTTGAAATGATTAAAATTCACCGAAGTAATGTCTAAACCCAATGATTCCAGGTAAAGATAAAGTATTTTGGAACAAGGAAATACCATTTTTCAATTGTCTCTACAACGAAACTAGATCAAGAATAAGGAATCAAAATAGATTCTAAATGAGACAAACAAAAAAAGGGGTTAGAGACCACTCAAAAAATGAAATGCCTAAGGCTTTTCCTTTGAACTATTTCAGAGTTATACAACTTGAGTTATGAGAGAGAATACAATTTTTTTTTTTGATAAAGAGGAATAAAAAAGGATTAAATAATCCTCTAATTGATTTGATGATGTTATGGATCTATTTCTAATTCTATACATAGATCTAACTTCCAATTTCTCGAGCCGTACGAGGAGAAAACTTCGTATACGTTTCTAGGGGGGGTTATAGTGCATCTATATCTATCCCAATGAGCCCTTTATCAAATCGTTGCAATTGATGTGCGATCTCGAAGAGAAGGAAGAGATCTTCGGAAAGTGGGTTTTTATGATCCGATAAAAAAGAAAACCTACTTAAATATTCCCGGTATTCAATATTTTCTTGAAAAAGGCGCTCAACCTACAGAAACAGTTTCTGATATTTTAAAGAAAGCGGGGGTTTTTACAAAATTTCATTTTAATCAAACGAAAGTCAATTAATGAAATAAAAAAAAGAGAGAAAGGAGGGTGGGGGTGATTCATATATAACTTTGTATCATTTTTTTTTCTACTATATTATCCCCCCCTTTTTACTCTATTCATTTATTATTATTACCATAGAATAGCATGTTATATAATGAGAATAGCATGTTATATAATGACAAAAATCTA